AATTTCTAGTCGCGTAGCTTCATAATAATTCTGCAAAGCTTCCGCATAATTTCCTTCGGATTGAGCCAACATCCGTTACGGTCGTTCATTCTATTCAAAAAATCTCCGTTCCAAAACCGTACATGAGGTTTTCATCTCATACGGCTCCTCCCTTCTGTACATAGTACTAAGCGAAAAAATCTATAGAATAAAAATAGAATTAGTCCCATCTCATTATGGACCGAAAGGGGCTGGTATTTTTCCAAGAAATCTCTAGCCAACCTTCCCGCAAGAGGTTTTTCTTAACACCAATGAATTCTATTAATGCTAGAGGAAAACGATAGCTCCAAGAATTTCTTTGTTCTCAACGCCTCCTTTTTAGAGGAATTAGCCACTTCAACGATCTTTGATGGTTATAGGGGTATCCAAAGTACAAACCTGATGGTTGTTTGTTATCCCAACCATTCTTCCCAGCCCTGATACCGATCAGGAAAGGGCTAATTTCTAACAAAGTTTTTCTCTTGTTGATTCCTATTTCTAGGTGTAGTGCTTTTCTCCCCTATGCTGCCTATTGGTACTAGTAGAGTAGGATTGGCCTGTAATACAGAACCTATCCTGTAGGTGTAACCTTTCGCTCAATACTCAAATCTACAATTGAAGCATCTGAGGCCGCATCAATCGAGGATACACGACAGAAGGAATTGTTAGTTCACCTCACCTTCTCCAAGCGTGGGTTTCCTTTACTAATTTTGTTCTCTCTATGTGAACCCCCTCTCTTTCTCATAAGACTGAGGTGTAGGTAGGGCTAAAAAAACAAAAAAAAGAGTCAAATCGCACCATCTCTATAATAAGTAAATGCCCTTTTTTCCCCTGAGGTTGTCGGAATTATTCGCAATAAAATATTGGCTACAATTGAGGAGGTCTTATCAATGAAATTTCCATTTATACGGGATCTAGGCATAATTCCCAACCCATTCTATATAGAATTGTTTTCATTCCTTCACAAAATAACATAAAAACAAACACATTCGATTCTTAGAAATCGATCGATCCATATATATGCTCTAAGTGGATAAGAGAGGTATGGATTTTCCGCTCAGCTCAAATTGTCTCCTTTTCCTTCTGTTTGGACAAGAAGAGATATGAAATATTTGACTAAGATTGGATTTCATTCCACTTTTCTATTTCTCAACAATAACTTCTCTCATCAGCTATTTCGCGTTTTCAAAGTCATTAATTGTCTTATACCCTTTTTTGGATTTCGATTGTATGGCGTAGCGTACCTTATGCAAACAAAATTTTAGGGTTCCTTTATTTTATTATGGAATAAGAAGAATTCTTCCATTCTCTTTTTCTTTGGTTTGGGGAAAACCCAAACTAAAACTTTTCGAGGGATCGGAATTCCTAGTAAAAAAATCCTGGATCCTTCCACTTAGATGAAAAGGAATTTTTCCAATAGAACCATGGAACCCCCGAGCGGTTGTGGTTGTACCTGTACTGCAGGAATAGGAAAACTCGCTATTCACTCAGTTTATTTTCCATAATAAGATTATGTAGGAGAGATGGCCGAGCGGTTCAAGGCGTAGCATTGGAACTGCTATGTAGACTTTTGTTTACCGAGGGTTCGAATCCCTCTCTTTCCGTTTCTCTTAATTCATCAACGTTAACGATCACAATGTATCAAATCAAATAACAGTTTATTCCAACAATAATACCTTTATTTAATAGAAATTCTCTATAGTAAATTACTGTGGTATGTAAAATACACATAGAGGAAAGAACAAAAAAGAAAAAAGGATCCTAGGGTTAATCCATTTCTGCTAGTTGAATGGGAAAATACGAATTAAGGGCCTTAGGTCGATTTAGTTCGGGGAAAGGGGAAGGGGAAGAAAATTCTATGAACCTTTCCTTTTTTTATTAAGTTCAAGTCTTACGAGAGTAATATTCTACAACTAACAACTCATTTATTTTGAGACCGACCCACTTCCTATCTAGGATTTTTTTAACTAGTCCTTTATATTGCAATGTGTCAATCGTCAAATGCTTTGGCAATTTCCCCGGGTCGGATGAAGCAATAGAATTTTGAACCAGACGTTTTGATCTTTGGTTATCCTTCGTAGTAATAATATCTCGGGGTTTGCAACGAAAACTTGGTATATCGACTATACGACCATTAACTAAAATATGTCTATGGTTAACTAATTGCCGGGCCTCAGGAATGGTTGAAGCCATACCCAATCGAAAAAGGATATTATCCAAACGCATTTCAAGTAATTGTAGTAAAACCTGACCTGTTGACCTTTTTGCTTTTCCAGCAATATGTACATATCTAAGTAATTGCCGTTCTGTCAGACCATAATGAAAACGCAATTTCTGTTTTTCTTGAAGACGAATACGATATTGCTCTTTTTTCCCAGAATGGAATTTCTTTTTCAGATTACTTCCGGATTTAGGTGTTTTTCTAGTGAGTCCTGGTAAAGCTCCCAGACGGCGTATTTTTTTAAAACGAGGTCCTCGATAACGGGACATGAAGACTCCTTTTTTATTTTATTGAAATTTCATTTTACACAATTAATTTCATTGTATTTACATTACAGAATACATCGAAATTAAAACTGAATTAAACTAAAGGATAAACAGAGTAAAATCTACTAAAGTACCACAAAAAATGGAATTTCATCAACATCTGGATTTTTTGTATATATATTATTTATTTTATTGTTTTGTATCTAGCAAAATTGTAAGATAGAACCACAGAATAGATCCTGGATTCTCCATTTAATTCGGAGAAAAAGAGAGATTCTTGTTCATGGAACATCGATATAGAAAAAAGCCGACTATCGGATTTGAACCGATGACCCTCGCATTACAAATGCGATGCTCTAACCTCTGAGCTAAGTGGGCTTACATAACAGAAATAGTGTAACAAATAGAAATATATATAGTATAGGAAATCTGTAAAATGTCAGATCTTAATTATTAATCTTAGCTATTAACTAGTAATCTTAGCTATTAACTAGAGGATATCCTTAAATAGGATTATAGAATTTATTGAACTTTCTTTTTATTTCTCTAATTCGCAAATTGATTTTTCTAATAGAATAAAATCTATTCCAATTTCTATATTAAATTTGATTTCAGATATTTTCAATTTGATATGGCTCGGACAAGTAATCTAATACATAGAAAAGAATAATATATATGAAAGATATAATAAAGAGAAAATGCGAATTTCTTGGCATTTTCATTCGATCATTATAGACATTTTTTGAGATATTTTGTTTTTTTTTGTTATTTCTTAACAATTTAATGATTAAAATTTCACTAAGGAGAACATAGAATCATAGCAAATGAAATTGCTAATTCTGATTAGAAAAAAAAGAATGAATATCAAGCGTTATAGTATGATTTTGAATACTCTAAAAAAGAAGGGTGGGGGGGGGGGGGGGGTGGGGGAGAGAAAAACTTTTGGATATATTGATTCGGATTGAATTGCAAATACATCAACGATAGAATCAATTCAATTCTGAATTGCAACGAGCAGGGTCTCTCAAATAGAGACGAACTGCTAGACTACGTCGAGTAATGAATTCAACGATTCCAAAAAAAAAACTAAGAGATGGATGAAATTACACAAGGAATCTAGGTCTCAATCAAAGAAAAGGAAAATGGGGATATGGCGAAATTGGTAGACGCTACGGACTTGATTGTATTGAGCCTTGGTATGGAAACCTGCTAAGTGGTAACTTCCAAATTCAGAGAAACCCTGGAATTAAAAAAGGGCAATCCTGAGCCAAATCCGTGTTTTGAGAAAACAAGTGGTTCTCGAACTAGAATCCAAAGGAAAAGGATAGGTGCAGAGACTCAATGGAAGCTGTTCTAACGAATCGAGTTGATTACGTTGTGTTGGTAGTGGAACTCCCTCGAAATTAGAGAAAGTAAGGGGTTTATACATCTAATACACACGTATAGATACTGACATAGCAAACGATTAATCACAGAACCCATATCATAATATAGGTTCTTTATTCTTTTTTAGAATGAAATTAGGAATGATTATGAAATAGAAAATTCATAATTTTTTTAGAATTATTGTGAATCCATTCCAATCGAATATTGAATAATCAAATCCTTCAATTCATAGTTTTCGAGATCTTTTAAAAAGTGGATTAATCGGACGAGGATAAAGAGAGAGTCCCATTCTACATGTCAATACTGACAACAATGAAATTTCTAGTAAAAGGAAAATCCGTCGACTTTATAAGTCGTGAGGGTTCAAGTCCCTCTATCCCCAAACCCTCTTTTATTCCCTAACTCTAACTATAGTATTTATCCTCTTTTTTTTCTTTTTATCAATCGGTTTAAGATTCATTAACTTTCTCATTCTACTCTTTCACAAAGGAGTGCGAAGAGAACTCAATGGATCTTATGCTATTCATTGAATAGATTTCTTTTTTATTATATATAGTATCGGCAAGGAACTTCGATTATTAATTCTATTTTTAAGTATTATTAAGTAAGCCATGCACAATGCATAGGACTACCCCCCCCATTTCCAAATTTGGAATTTTGAATACTTTATTGATTTTTTAGTCCCTTTAATTGACATAGATACAAATACTCTACTAGGATGATGCACAAGAAAAGGTCAGGATAGCTCAGTTGGTAGAGCAGAGGACTGAAAATCCTCGTGTCACCAGTTCAAATCTGGTTCCTGGCACAGAAAAAAAAAGGATCTACCGAATAGGTATTGATACAAATACCTCGAGATAGGTTGGGATACATATTCGTTAATAATATAGATAGAGTATGATTTATATAGATAGAGTATGATTTATTCATCTAAGTAGATAAATCTCTAAATAGAGGCACTTCTTTTTAGAAAAGGGTAAAAATCTCTGGTTCTTTTCTTTATGGTACAGAAGGAGATGAGATTAGGTTCCCTTTTCTTCATTTTTGCATTTCTTAATTTAGTATTCTGCTATTCCGAAGAATATTTATTTATTCTTGCTTATCTTATT